ATGTGTAATATTATAATAATGTAAATGCAAACTTTATGTAGTGTGCGTTTTTACTGTCTAATAAATTGCAAATAATGTAAATATGAATGTGTGTTTAGCAGAATTATGGCTTACTAGAATTTTAGTTAATAGTATTGCGGATGCATTGTTATAATAGTGTAAATAAAACACTTTTGGGGTGGGTGAAAAACTTTCTAGGGTTCTTCCTGTTTCCGGGGGGTTTTCAGGAGTATTAGGGATCTTAGGAGTTTAGGGGGGTAGGGGGGTTTTACGCGAAAAAGCCGAGGGGGGTATATTGAGTATTTTAGGGCTTATTTTCACTATTTATGCTCTTGATATCAGTTATGCAATTATGGATTGAAGGTCTTTAAATATCTGACTGTTTGGGGTATTTCAAAGGTTATGTTCCACCTTCTAGTTTAACTTCGCCTTACACTGTGAAATGCCAGTTGAAAAGCTAAGAGAGAAAAAAGAACTACTGACCCTCTGGAAAGAATGCTTGGCATGGTGGGTAACGAGTCGAATGTTGTGTGCCATTAACTTATGCAAGCGTCAAGGAAAGAGTGGGGAATAATATCAATTTATGGCCCTGAAATAGGAACCAAATGCCAGGAATAGTTCACTAAGTGTAACCCCCACAATTATTGTCCCTGACCATCAATAAGAGTATGCATTAAGAAATCAACTGATGGTAGGTTCTTACTACATTAAAATGTTTGGGTTCCATATAATGTTAAGTCCTGTAATACTGTAAATGATTATTAAACAGTTTCTTGTATTCAAGTCTATGTTTGTTCGGTTATAAATTGAAATGCTTCATGTCCCTCTTCATTGAAATGTAACGAAAACATATTTTGCATTTTTGAAGAAACGTTTGGTGATATTTAATTTAATATCCTTAAGCAATTAATATTGAAATGGTTGATATATATTCATGGTGATATTACATATATGTACAATGAAGGGCCGTGCGGCGTAGCTCGGCAAAGAATAGTTTAATTCAGAATCCTAGCTTTGGGAGTTAGGGGTGGGGGTTAAAATCCCCCTTCTTTGAAGCAGTAGGAAGGATTTTAACCTTCGGCGTCCGGTTTACAAGACCGGCGCTCTGGCGCTGAGCTACTATTGCATTGTCATTCAAGGACTTTATTTTCGAGTCATCCTACTGTGGGGGTTAAAACAAGGAAGAGGAAGAAGTAGAGGAATGATGCGACTTGGCCGATGATAATAAAAGGGTGTTCGACTGGCATGCCCCCGATTCAGGTAAGGATTATAACGTCTGCAATTAGGAGTCAGAATAGGAATTGCGTGAAGGGGCGGAATGTCAGGCTTCGTTGTTTTGATGTGTGTAGAATAGGCACTACTATAAGTACGAGGATAGAGGCCAGAAGGGCTAAGACTCCGCCTAGTTTGTTTGGAATTGAACGTAGGATGGCGTAGGCAAATAAGAAGTATCATTCTGGCTTGATGTGAGGGGGTGTGACTATAGGGTTGGCGGGGGTAAAGTTGTCTGGGTCTCCTAAAAGGTTAGGGGAAAATAGGGCTAATGAGATAAGAGCGATTAGGAGTGCTGCAAAGCCTAGAAGATCTTTGTAAGAGAAGTAGGGGTGGAAAGAAATTTTGTCCGCGTCTGAGTTGAGGCCGGTTGGGTTATTTGAGCCAGTTTCGTGTAGGAAAATCAAGTGAACAAGGGTTATGGCTGCGATTACGAATGGAAATAGGAAGTGGAAGGCGAAGAATCGGGTAAGGGTGGCATTGTCTACTGAAAAGCCTCCTCAGATTCATTGGACTAGAGAGTTTCCGATGTAGGGGACGGCTGACAGGAGGTTGGTGATGACGGTGGCTCCTCAGAATGATATTTGGCCTCATGGGAGAACGTATCCTACGAAAGCAGTCATTATTACCAGGAGGAGAAGAATAACTCCAATGTTTCATGTTTCTTTATAGAGGTATGAGCCGTAGTAGAGGCCTCGTCCAATGTGAAGATAAATACAAATGAAGAAGAAGGATGCACCGTTAGCATGTATATTTCGGATTAGTCAGCCGTAGTTTACATCGCGGCAGATGTGGGCGACGGATGAGAAGGCTGTGGCGATATCTGATGTATAGTGTATGGCGAGGAAGAGGCCTGTGAGAAGTTGGGCAGCTAGACAGAGTCCCAGAAGAGAGCCAAAGTTTCATCAGACAGAAATGTTAGCAGGGGCTGGAAGGTCTACTAGTGCATCGTTTGCAATTTTAAGTAGGGGGTGGGTTTTTCGGAGATTGGCCATTAGGGTTCTTGTAGTTGAATAACAACGGTGGTTTTTCAAGTCACTGGTCCTGGTTAGAGTCCTGGCAGGAATTTATGGCTTACGTTATGTTTATATTTTTGTTTGGGTTAATTTTAGGGTTGGCCGCTGTTGCTTCAAATCCGTCCCCCTATTTTGCCGCGTTAGGTCTAGTTATGGTTGCTGGCATGGGGTGTGGTGTTTTAGTGGGGCATGGCGGCTCCTTTTTATCTTTGGTTTTATTTTTGATTTACTTGGGTGGGATGTTAGTTGTGTTTGCGTATTCTGCAGCACTTGCTGCGGAGCCTTATCCGGAGGGGTGGGGGAGTTGACCCGTCTTAGGGGTTATATTGGTCTATGTCTTAGGGGTTGTGTTAACTTCAGGTTTGTTCTGGGGAGGTTGATACGAGGGTTCTTGGGTCTCGGCTGATGAGTTTGGGGAGTTTTCAATATTTCGGGGAGATATTGCAGGTGTTGCTCTTATATATTCCATGGGGGGAGGGATGTTAGTGATAGGAGCATGAGTCTTGCTCTTAACTCTATTTGTAGTTTTGGAGTTAACTCGGGGGTTAAGTCGTGGGGCACTTCGTGCTGTTTAGACTAGTAGGAGGAGTATTGCCAGGGCGAGGGTGAAGAAGAATAGGGACAAGTATGTTTTAATTATCCCTTGTTGGATATTATTTGTGGTTGTCACCAGGGGAATATTCATAGAGGTGACTGCTTTAGGGCCTGTTTTTTCTAATCAGGTTTGGTCAACTATTTGGGCTGCAATGGTTTGTCCGAGGATGAGATTTAGTTTAGGGGGGAGGCGGTGGATAATTGCTGGGAAGAATCCTAGCATATTAGAGAAGTGGTGTATTGGTAGGTTGGGGGTAGTTTTGAATTGTTTGCTGGTTAGTGAGGCTAGTTCGAGAGCAGTTAGGACCCCGATGATTGTCACGGCGAGGGCGGCTAGTTTTAGGATAGGGGGTATAGACATTACAGGTGTTTTTAGGGGGATGATGTTGGAGGTAATTAAAAGGCCGGCGATGATGCTTCCTCAGGCAAGACGTTTAATGGGGTTAATTACAGTGGGGTTGTTCTCGTTAATGGGGGATAGTGGGTTGAATCGGGGGTGGCCCATGGATACGAAGAAAACTACTCGGAGGCTGTAGATGGCGGTGAAGGAAGTGGCTAGAAGGGTAAGGATTAGGGCTCAGGCGTTGAGGTAGGATGTGTTTAATGCTTCAATAATTGCATCTTTGGAGAAGAAGCCAGCTAGGAAGGGTGTGCCTGTGAGGGCTAGGCTGCCGATAGTCAGACAGGAGGATGTGAAGGGGGTGAGGTGGTGTATACCTCCTATCTTTCGGATGTCTTGTTCGTCATTTAGGCTGTGGATAATGGAGCCTGAGCATAGGAAGAGTATGGCTTTAAAGAAAGCGTGGGTGCAGATATGTAAGAAGGCCAGTTGAGGTTGGTTTAGGCCGATGGTTACTATTATTAGTCCTAGTTGGCTGGATGTTGAGAATGCGACAATTTTTTTGATGTCGTTTTGAGTGAGGGCGCAGGTCGCGGTAAATAGGGTGGTGAGTGCACCTAAACATAGGCAGGTGGTTAAGGCTGCAGGGTTGTTTTCTATTATTGGACTAAGTCGGATAAGAAGGAAGATGCCTGCTACCACTATTGTGCTGGAGTGCAGTAGGGCAGAGACCGGTGTAGGGCCCTCCATGGCGGAGGGGAGTCATGGGTGAAGTCCGAATTGGGCTGATTTACCGGTTGCGGCGACGATCAGGCCCAGGAGGGGGAAGGTAAGGTCTATGTTTTTGGATGCGGCGAATATTTGTTGTATCTCTCAGGAGTTTAGGTTGGTTGCGATTCATGCTATAGTAAAAATTAGTCCAATATCTCCGACTCGGTTGTAGAGCACTGCTTGTAGAGCTGCTGTGTTAGCATCTGCCCGGCCATACCATCAACCGATGAGAAGAAATGATATAATTCCTACGCCTTCTCATCCGATGAAAAGTTGGAATATGTTATTAGCTGTTACTAGAATAATTATTGCGATGAGGAATACTAGAAGATATTTAAAGAAGCGGTTTATGAAGGGGTCTGCGTGTATATATCAGGAGGCAAACTCAAGGATAGATCATGTGACGTAGAGGGCAATGGGGGTGAAGATGATGGAGTAAAAATCGAATTTAAGGCTAATATTGACATCAAAGGTGTAGGTGTTCATTCAGGTTCAGCTAGTGATAATCGTTTCTGCGCCTTCATCGAGGAATAGGAACAGGGGGAGGAGGCTAATAAAGAAGGCTAATTTAACTGCTGTTTTAACTTTGGTAATGGCTCAGTCGTCTTTTTGAGGGGCGGGTGTGAGGGTGGTTAGAACTGGGTAAAGTAGAAGGAGAAAGATCATGATTAGGCTCGAAGTTATTATGATTGGAGTATAGTGCATAGCTGCTACTTGGATTTGCACCAAGAGTTTTTGGTTCCTAAGACCAACGGATGAGCTGTTATCCTTTAGAAGCTTTATGGGCGAGTGAGCCCTGGAGTTTAACCAAGGTGACGAAAATTAGCAGTTTTCGGTGCTGCCGAGCCTCTCTCGGTGGACAAGGGGATTTTAACCCCCGTCTTTAGAATCACAATCTAATGTTTTTGTTAAACTAAGTCTACAAGCGGTCCAGCCTCAAATTAGTTCTGGTTTCAGAATTAAAAGTATAAGGGGGAGAAGGTGTAGGATTATGAGCAGGTGTTCTCGGGAGTGGGTGGGGTCTAAGGCGATGATATGGGATGGGATGGGGCCCCGTTGGGTCATTAGGAATATGTAAAGTGAGTAGCCGGCGGTGATGAGTGTTCCGGCTCCTGTTAATGCGAGGGTCCATCAGGATCAGTTGAATAAAGAGGTAATGATTATTAGCTCTCCCATTAGGTTTGGGAGAGGGGGGAGAGCTAGGTTAGCGAGGCTGGCAATAAATCATCAGCAGGTCATTAGGGGGAGAACTATTTGTAAGCCCCGGGCTAGGACTATAGTTCGGCTATGGGTTCGTTCGTAGTTAGTGTTAGCTAAACAAAAGAGTGCTGAAGATGTTAGTCCATGAGCAATCATAAGGATTAGGGCCCCTGTGAACCCCCAGGGTGTTTGAATTAGAATCCCTGCTGCAACTAGGCCTATGTGGCTTACTGATGAATAAGCAATGAGGGATTTAAGGTCGGTTTGTCGTAGACAAATGGAGCCTGTTATGATCACCCCTCACAGGGCAAAAATGATAAAAGGGTAGCTGAGTTCTTTTGTTAGTGGTTCTAGTATAATTATTATTCGTATTATTCCGTAACCTCCTAGTTTTAGAAGGACGGCGGCAAGAATTATTGAGCCTGCAATAGGGGCTTCAACGTGGGCTTTGGGGAGCCAAAGGTGGGCGCCATAAAGGGGTATTTTTACTAGGAAGGCGATTAAGCAGCCAGCTCATCAGAATTTGTCGGCGAAAGATGTCAACTCTATTGCTGGGGCATATTGGAGGGTGAGAAGCGATAGGGTCCCTGTGCTATTTTGAAGGAGGAGTAAGGCGACAAGTAGGGGGAGAGAGCCTGCTAGTGTATAAAATAGGAAGTAGGTGCCTGCGTTAAGACGTTCAGTTTGATTACCTCATCGAGTGATAATGATTAGAGTGGGGATTAGGGTGGCTTCAAACATGACATAGAACATAATTACTTCGGTTGCACTAAAGGCTAGAATTAGGAAAATTTGCAGGGATGTTAGTAGTGTAATATATATTCGTTGACGGTTTACGGGTTCGGAGGAGGTGTGGTTTTGGCTTGCGAGAATTATTAGGGGGAGAAGTCAGCAGGTGAGGACTAGGAGAGGGGTTGATAGTGGGTCTGTTGCCATGTACTGATTAATAAATGATCAGCCCGTCTCTGCTGTGATGTTAAATCAGATTAGGCTGGCCAGTGCAATGATTAGGCTATAGGCGAGGGTTGTAGCTCATAGTTGTTTAGCGGGGGTGATTCATGTGACTGGGATGAGCATAATGGTTGGGATGAGGATTTTTAGCATTGTAGAAGGTTGAGGTTCTGTAGCCGATCAGTGCCATGAGTGCGGGCAGTAGCGACTAGTAATGCTAGGCCGGCGCTAGCTTCGCATGCAGAGAAGGCTAGAAGAATTATTGGGGAGGCTGAAAAGTTTGTGGAGTCTAGTTGAAGTGTCCATAGGGAAAGGGCAATAAACAGGGAGAGTATCATACCTTCTAGACAGAGAAGTGCTGAGAGGAGGTGTGTTCGATGAAATGCTAGACCTGCCAGGCCTAGGGCGAAGGCTGATGAAAAAGCAAAGTGAGCGGGGGTCATTAGACAATTGTGGACTTTAACCACAAGTTTTTGAGCCGAAATCAAAGGTTTTTCTTAAACTAACTGTCTATTCAGCTCATTCTAGGCCTCCTTGTAGTCATTCGTAGATCAGGCCCAAGGTCAGGAGAATAAGAACAGCGAATGCTCAGGTGAATGTGAGTAGGGGGGAGGATAGCTGGTCGCCTCATGGGAGGGGGAGGAGAAGGGCAATTTCTAGGTCAAAAAGAAGGAATAGAATGGCCACTAGGAAGAAACGTATGGAGAATGGAAGCCGGGCTGATCCTAGGGGGTCGAAGCCGCATTCATAGGGTGAAAGCTTTTCATGGTCTGGGCTTATCTGTGGAAGTCAGAAAGAGACAATAGCCAGGATGGTTGAGAGTGCAATGGCAATCGTAATTACAGTTGTAATTAAATTCATTATCTTTCCTTGGATTTTAACCAAGACTAGGTGATTGGAAGTCACATGTACTAGCTTTAATACTAGAAAGATTATGAGCCTCATCAGTAGATAGAGATGTAGAGGAAGAGTCATACTACGTCTACGAAGTGTCAGTATCAAGCGGCGGCTTCAAAGCCGAAGTGATGTTCAGATGTAAAGTGATATTGGATTTGTCGTAGTAGGCAGACGGCTAGGAATGTGGATCCAATAATTACATGTAGGCCGTGGAAGCCTGTGGCAACGAAGAAGGTTGAACCGTAGACCCCGTCTGCAATTGTGAAGGGGGCTTCATAGTATTCTATGGCTTGGAGGAAGGTGAAATAGAAGCCAAGTAGGATGGTTAAGGTGAGGGATTGAATGGCCTGTTTTCGGTGACCTTCTATAATGCTGTGGTGGGCTCAGGTTACTGTGACTCCAGAGGCAAGAAGGACTGCTGTGTTAAGTAGGGGTACTTCGAAGGGGTCTAGGGTGGTAATACCTGTAGGGGGTCAGCAGCCGCCTAATTCAGGGGTCGGGGCAAGACTTGAGTGGTAGAAGGCTCAGAAGAATCCTAAAAAAAAGAATACTTCAGAGGTAATAAAAAGAATTATTCCGTAGCGGAGGCCTTTTTGTACAGGAGGTGTGTGATGGCCTTGATATGTGCCTTCTCGGACAATGTCTCGTCATCATTGGTATATTGTGAGGAGAAGAAGTACTAAGCCTAGAGTTATTAGGGTTGTTGTGTGGAAGTGCATTCAGATTGCTAAACCTGATGTTATTAGTAGGGCGGCGACTGCGCCTGTAAGTGGTCAAGGGCTTGGGTCTACTATGTGGTATGCGTGTGCTTGATGGGCCATTAAACGTTTTCTTGTAGGTAGAGGCTTAAGAGGAGAACAAATACGTAAGCTTGAATTATAGCAACGGCAACTTCTAGAAGTGTGAGCATTAGTAGGAGTGCAGATGTCAGGATGGCTACTGTGGGCATAAGGGGTAGAAGTACGAAAGCGGCGGTAGCGATTAGTTGAATTAGTAGGTGACCGGCTGTAAGGTTGGCTGTTAGCCGCACGCCTAGGGCCAGTGGTCGGATAAATAGGCTAATGGTTTCGATAATAATAAGAATCGGAATGAGAAGAGTTGGAGTTCCTTCTGGCAGAAGGTGTGCTAGAGCGTGGTTTGGTTGGTTCCGTATTCCAATAATAACGGTTGCTAGTCAGAGGGGGACTGCAAAGGCCATGTTAAGTGACAGTTGGGTGGTAGGGGTAAAGGTATAAGGGAGGAGGCCTAGTATGTTAAGGGTGATAAGGAAAAGTATAAGTGATGCGAGTAGAGCAGCTCATTTGTGGCCTCCTAAGCTTAGGGGCTGAAAGATTTGCTGGGTAAAGCGGTTAATAAATCAGCCTTGAAGGTTTAGTACGCGGTTGTTTAGTCATCGAGATGTGGGTTTAGGGAAGAGGACTCAGGGGAGAACTAAGGCTAGGGCTATTAAGGGAATTCCTAGATACGTGGGGCTCATAAATTGATCGAAGAAGCTTAGTGTCATGGTCAGTTTCAGGATTCTGTTTTGGGTTTTTCTGTGCTTTGAGGGGTAGGTTCATTAGGGAAGGTGTGTGCTAAGACTTTGGGAGGGATAACGGTCAGGAAGACTAACCACGAAAACACTAGGATGGCAAACCAGGGTGCGGGATTGAGTTGTGGCATACTCGCTAGGGGTGGGTGGGGGCCACCAATCTTTAGCTTAAAAGGCTAACGCTAGACCCTATTTAGCTTCTTAGCGAAGCGTCTTCAAGTATTAGGGAGGATCAGGTTTCGAATTGTTCTAGGGGGACGGCTTCTACAACGATGGGCATGAAGCTATGGTTGGCTCCGCAGATTTCAGAGCATTGTCCGTAGAACACTCCAGGTCGAGATGCAATAAAGGCTGCTTGGTTTAGTCGGCCGGGGACTGCGTCTATTTTTACACCAAGGGAGGGTACTGCTCATGAGTGTAGGACGTCTTCGGCGGAGATTAGTATACGGATTGGGGATTCAACTGGAACTACTATTCGATGGTCTGCATCTAGAAGTCGGAATTGCCCGCTTGTTAGGTCTTGTGTAGGAATTATGTAGGAGTCAAATCCCAGGTCTTCATAGTCTGTATATTCATAGCTTCAGTACCACTGGTGTCCTATGGCTTTAATTGTTAGGTGGGGGTCGTTGATTTCGTCTATTAGGTAAAGGATGCGAAGGGATGGGAGTGCGATGAGGGTAAGGATGAGGGCAGGGAGAATCGTCCAAATAATTTCGATTTCTTGTGAATCTAGAATAAATTTGTTAGTTAGCTTAGTGGTTACCATAGCAACAATGATGTAAAGAACTAGGGTGCTGATGAGAAATACAATTATTAAGGCGTGGTCATGGAAATGAAGAAGTTCTTCTATTACAGGGGAAGCTGCGTCTTGAAATCCTAGTTGGGAGGGATGGGCCATTAATGCAAGACACGCGGGGGTTTAACCCACAATTCTGCCTTGACAAGGCAGTGTTATTAGCGGTTTAACTAGTGTCTTATGAAGAAAGTGACAGAGCGGTTATGTGACTGGCTTGAAACCAATTTATGGGGGTTCGACTCCTCCCTTTCTCGTTAGAAAATTAGGCAGGAATGGCTGTATGAGTTTTGTGCTCTTGCCAAGTTTGTTGGATTTGAACAAATGCAGGTTCTTCAAAGGTGTGGTAGGGAGGAGGGCAGCCATGTAGTCATTCAACATTTGTTGAGGTTAGTTCAACTCATAGAACTTCACGTTTAGCTGCGAAGGCTTCTCAAATAATGAAGAGGAACATAATAACTGCTACTAGAGATACAAGGGATCCAATAGATGAGACTGTATTTCACAGGGTGTAGGCGTCTGGGTAGTCAGAATATCGTCGTGGCATGCCAGCTAAGCCAAGGAAGTGTTGCGGAAAGAAAGTGAGGTTTACTCCAACAAACATGACCCCGAAGTGGATTTTAGTTCATGTTTCGTGAAGAGTATAGCCTGAAAACAGGGGGAATCAGTGAACGAAAGCAGCGACAATTGCGAAGACAGCTCCCATCGACAGGACGTAATGGAAGTGGGCTACTACGTAGTAGGTGTCATGGAGAACAATGTCTAGTGAGGAATTGGCAAGGACGATTCCTGTTAGGCCCCCTACTGTAAAGAGGAAAATAAATCCTAGAGCTCATAATAAAGGGGTGTCTCATTTGATGGCTCCTCCATGCAGAGTTGCTAGTCAGCTAAAAACTTTTACTCCCGTAGGAATGGCAATAATTATGGTGGCAGATGTAAAGTAGGCACGAGTGTCTACATCCATTCCTACCGTGAACATGTGGTGGGCTCATACGATAAACCCTAGAAGACCGATAGCCATCATTGCTCAGACCATGCCCATGTAACCGAAGGGTTCTTTTTTGCCAGCGTAGTAGGCAACAATATGGGAGATTATTCCGAACCCTGGAAGAATAAGAATATAAACTTCTGGGTGACCGAAGAATCAGAATAAATGCTGGTAAAGAATAGGGTCTCCTCCTCCAGCTGGGTCGAAGAATGTGGTGTTTAAGTTTCGGTCGGTCAGAAGTATTGTGATCCCAGCGGCTAAAACAGGAAGGGACAGAAGAAGAAGCACGGCCGTGATAAGTACGGCTCATACGAAAAGAGGAGTCTGGTATTGAGAAATAGCAGGAGGTTTCATATTAATAATAGTAGTGATAAAATTAATGGCTCCTAAAATTGAGGATACACCTGCTAAGTGGAGGGAGAAAATAGTTAAGTCAACAGAAGCTCCTGCGTGAGCTAGGTTGCCTGATAGCGGTGGGTAGACAGTTCAGCCTGTTCCTGCACCTGCTTCAACTCCAGAGGAGGCAAGAAGAAGTAAGAATGACGGAGGAAGAAGTCAGAAGCTCATATTGTTCATTCGGGGGAATGCCATGTCGGGGGCGCCGATCATTAGTGGGATAAGTCAGTTTCCAAACCCTCCGATCATAATTGGTATTACTATAAAGAAAATTATTACAAAGGCATGTGCCGTAACAATTACGTTGTAAATCTGGTCGTCTCCGAGGAGAGCGCCTGGTTGGCTAAGTTCTGCTCGAATAAGGAGGCTCAGGGCTGTTCCTACTATTCCAGCTCAAGCACCAAATACTAGATAGAGGGTGCCGATGTCTTTGTGATTGGTCGAGAAAAATCAACGCGTGATTGCCACAGGTAGGATGGCTGAGTTTTTAAGCGGTGGCTTGTAGCCCCATAGACAGAGGTTCAAGTCCTCTTCCTGCCAGCCCTGAGGTGTTTTACATATCAGATTGCAAATCTGAAGAAGTAGGCTAGTCGCCTACCGGGGCTTTCCCCCGCCTTTTTTAGGCGGGCGGGGGAAAGGTAGACGGATGCTCGCTGGTTTGGGCGCTTAGCTGTTAACTAAGAGTTTGTAGGATCGAGGCCTGCCTGTCTAGTAAGGCTTTAGCTTAATTAAAGTGTCTGTTTTGCATGCAGAAGATGTGGGTTAGTGTCCCGCAAGTCTTATCAGGGGCTGGGAGATTTTCACTCCCGCTTAGGGCTTTGAAGGCCCTTGGTCTTAATGCTATCCTAAGCCTCTAGGGGGTTACTAGTGCTATTGCGGCTGGGGCAAGTGGAAGGAGGCAGATTGTTGCGGAGGTTGAAATGGCTAGGGGTAGGGTTAGTTGAGAGGATGGGAGACGTCAGGGGGTAGTGCCGGCGAGGTTGTTCGGGGATATGGTTAGGGTTATGGCGTAGCATAGTCGGAGGTAGAAGTAAAGGCTGAGGAGGGCGGACAGGGCTGCTACTGTGGCGGTCAGTGGTAAGTCTTGTTTGGTCAATTCTTGAAGAATTAGTCATTTTGGCATAAAGCCGGAAAGTGGGGGTAGCCCTCCCAGGGAGAGGAGAATTAGGGGGGTGAGAGATGTAATTGTTGGTATTTTTGATCATGAGGAGGCAAGTGAGTTGATATTAGTTGATTTATTTAATTTAAAAACAAGGAATGTTGAAAATGTCATAATAAAGTACATAATTAGTGTAAGTAGTGTAAGGGATGGGGAGAATTGGATGACTAGGATTATTCAACCTAAGTGGGCAATTGAGGAGTAGGCAAGGATTTTTCGTAGTTGCGTTTGGTTTAGTCCACCTCAGCCCCCAACAAGAGTGGAGGCCAGTCCCAATAAAATTAGTATTGTTGAGTTTGAAGGTTGAATCTGAAGGAGGAGTGAGAAGGGGGCTAGTTTTTGTCAGGTTGAAAGGATGAGCCCTGTTGTTAGGTCTAGTCCTTGTAATACTTCTGGGAGTCATGCGTGGACTGGGGCCAGTCCGATTTTTAGTGCGAGGGCTAAAGTAATTATTGTAATAGGGAGGGGGTGAGTCATTTGTTGAATGTCCCATTGTCCTGTCAGTCAAGCATTAGTAGTGCTTGCGAATAGTAGCATGGCGGCGGCTGCTGCTTGGGTGAGAAAATATTTGGTGGTGGCTTCGACTGCTCGTGGGTGGTGATGTTGGGCTATGAGGGGAATGATGGCGAGGGTATTAATTTCGAGTCCTATTCAGGCAAGCAGTCAGTGTGAGCTTGCAAAGGTTGTCATTGTTCCTAGGCCTAGACCAAAAAGTAGAATGGTTAAGATGTAAGGGTTCATTAGTAAAAGAAGGATTTTAACCAACATGTTTGGGGTATGGGCCCAAAAGCTTTATTAGCTGATTTTACTAGGAAGTGGTGTAGTGGAAGCACTAAGAGTTTTGATCTCTTCAGGTAGGGTTCGAGTCCCTTCTTTCTAAGGAGTTGGAGGGACTTTAACCCTCATAATTCACTCTATCAAAGTGGCCCTTTTCTTCAGGCACAGCTCCAAGGTTAAAGTTGAGGGGGGAGACCAGTGAGTGCGATGGGAAGTGATAAGTGTCAGATTACCAGAGCTAGTGTTAGTGGGAGGAAGTTTTTTCAGATGAGGTGTATCAGTTGATCGTATCGGAATCGGGGGTAAGAGGCCCGAACTCAGAGGAAAACAACGGAGAGGAGGGCTGCTTTAGTTATCAGGTTAATTGATGTTAATTCAGGGAAGGTGTGGGACAGGGAGGCTCCTAGGAAGAGTGTGGCTGAGAGTGTGTTTATAAGGAGGATGTTGGCGTATTCTGCTAGAAAGAAGAGCGCGAAAGGGCCTCCGGCGTATTCTACATTAAAGCCGGAAACAAGCTCTGATTCTCCCTCGGCTAAATCAAATGGTGCTCGGTTGGTTTCTGCTAGTGTGGAGATATATCATATTGCAGCTAGGGGTCAAGCTGGTAAGATCAGTCATGTGCTTTCTTGGGCTACGCTGAAGGTTTGAAGGGTAAAGCCTCCGGTGAAAATAATAGCATTTAGAAGGATTAGGCCTAGGCTTACTTCATATGAAATGGTTTGGGCGACTGCTCGTAGAGCTCCGATTAGTGCGTATTTTGAATTTGATGCTCAACCTGAGCCTAGAATAGAGTATACCGCTAGGCTGGAAAGGGCTAGAATAAACAAAATGCCTAGGTTGAGGTCTGCTATTGGAAAGGGGAGAGGTATGGGGGTTCAGAGTGTCAGGGCGAGGGTGAGGGCTAGTATAGGTGTAAATAGAAAGAGGATGGGGGAGGATGTTGAAGGGCGTACAGGTTCTTTTATAAAAAGTTTTAGTCCGTCTGCAATGGGTTGAAGCAGTCCGTAGGGCCCAACCACGTTTGGGCCTTTTCGGAGTTGTATATAGCCTAGAACTTTCCGCTCTACAAGAGTTAGGAGGGCGACGGCTAGAAGAACAAATACAATGAGGATAAGTGGGTTAAGGATTAAGGTAATAAGTGCTGAAATCATAGTTAAGGAGAGGACTTGAACCTCTGTGGAAAGGGCTTAGGTCTTTTGCAATGGCCGGGCTCTGCCACCTTAACATGCTATTTTCTTGAGCAGGGGGTCATGCCCTTTTACCTATTTTAGTTGTTTTCATTAGGTGAGGGTAAGGCGTGCTTGAAGTATTGGCCTTTTCTTTTCGGTCCTTTCGTACTAGAAAAGATCATAGCATAGATAGAAACTGACCTGGATTACTCCGGTCTGAACTCAGATCACGTAGGACTTTAATCGTTGAACAAACGAACCCTTAATAGCGGCTGCACCATTAGGATGTCCTGATCCAACATCGAGGTCGTAAACCCTCTTGTCGATATGGGCTCTAAAAGAGGATTGCGCTGTTATCCCTGGGGTAACTCGGTCCGTTGATCGGCGTTGAGCCGGATCTGTAATTGGTCAGAAATTCTGTTAATTTGAGCGGTAGCTCTTGGTTTTGGAAGTAGAGTTCTTCCATTCCACGCGGGGGTTTTTTGCTTCCCCGAGGTCGCCCCAACCAAAGACATCAGGCCAGGTTGCAGTAAGTTCGATCCTTTAGTAGGGGTTTTTGACATGATCTGGCTTAGTGTCTAAAGCTCCACAGGGTCTTCTCGTCTTATGGTTTTATCCCCGCTTCTGCACGGGGAGATCAATTTCATTGACTGGAAAAAGGAGACAGTTAAGCCCTCGTCGTGCCATTCATACAGGTCTCCATTTAAAAGACAAGTGATTGCGCTACCTTTGCACGGTCAAAATACCGCGGCCGTTAAACACGTGGTCACAGGGCAGGCGGGACCTCTTATGTTGTTTTTTCAAGAGGCGATGTTTTTGGTAAACAGGCGAGGCTTGGTTTGTGTGTTTGCCGAGTTCCTTCTTTTTCTTTTAGTCTTTCCTTGTTGGCACGCCGGTGTGGGGTTAACGGTGTTATAGTGGGTGTTTTTCTTGTTGTTTGGTTTTTTACTCACTACCCTCTTTGTTTGGGGCCGTTAAGGTTCGGTGGGGGGTCCGTTCCGATTTACACATGTGCTGGGAGAGAGTTTGGGCTCTCTTATTACTCATATTAGCATGGTCGCTTCCATGGGGGCATGGAACGGCCTGGTAAGTTTAGGGGTTTTAGATCTATTATCAGTATTGTAGGGGTTAATTAATGCTTGAGCTTTAACGCTTTCTATCAGGATGGCTGCTTTTAGGCCCACCATAGCATTTTGCCTTAAAATTATTATGATCTTTATCCTCCTGGAAAAGTTGTGTCTTGTTTCAAAGGGGCTGTACCCCCTTTGACTAACTCTCAAAATTTCTTCTGATCTCAGGAATAGGCCAGTTAGACAGGTCGAGGGAAGAACTTATGAGGCTGAACTTCTATCCAGTTCCCAGGCAACCAGCTATTACTAGGTTCGGTAGGTCTGTCACCTCTACTCAAAGCTCTTCCCACTCTTTTGCCACAGAGACGGGGGCGCCCTATTGATTAGGCTGTCTTGGAGTAGCTCACCTAGTTTCGGGGTATTAAACTAAAATTCTTTTTGCTTAAGGGGTACTGGCTAAATCATGATGCAAAAGGTACGAGGTTATGTCTCTGCTTTTCAGTGCTTTACTGGGTTGTTTCATTTCTCTTTCAGCTTTCCCTTGCGGTACTTTCTCTATTGCTTCAGGTTCCTTTTCCGTCGCCCGTACTAAGGAGGAAAAATGGTTTGTTTATGGGTTTAAGTGTGTTAGGGGTTATTAATAGGGTGATATTGGTTTTGTGGGGGTGAGCTAGCTATTGGGCGTCAGGGCGACCCGATTTGCACGGGTGACTTCTCAGTGTAAGGGAGATGCTTTTCTGTCTTAGCTACACTCTGATTTTTCCAAGTGCACCTTCCGGTACACTTACCATGTTACGACTTGCCTCCCCTTTGCAGGTGTTGGTTATTAAGAATATATTCATGTTAGCTCGGGGAGAGTGACGGGCGGTGTGTGCGCGCTTCAGGGCCAGTTTCAGCGGAACGCTCTATTTTCTGCTTACTGCTAAATCCTCCTTCTAATGTACGTTTCAGTATATTGTCCGTATTTCCTGGTTCAGGAAATGTAGCCCATTTCTTCCCCTCTCATTCGCTACACCTCGACCTGGCGTTTTGGGTTTTACCAATTCTGCTTACTATTAAACCTTCACAGGGTAAGCTGACGACGGCGGTATATAGGCGGAAAAAACAAGGGAGGGTGAGGTTTAACGGGGGTTATCGGTTCTAGAACAGGCTCCTCTAGGTGGATGTAAAGCACCGCCAAGTCCTTTGGGTTTTAAGCTAATGCTCGTAGTACCCTGGCGGATAGTGGGTGTAATGATCTATCAAAGTTTAGGGCTGGGCATAGTGGGGTATCTAATCCCAGTTTGTTTCGCAGCTTTCGTGGAGTCGGGGAAAATAAAGTCACTTTCGTGGTGGGGCTTCTTACCTTCGGAAACGTATAACAGTTCTGAGGGCGTTCGGCTTTAGTTTAATAAGTTCCTTAACCACTCTTTACGCCGTTGTCTGTCAACTTGAGCCTCTCGTATAACCGCGGTGGCTGGCACGAGTTTTACCGGCTCTTTTAGCTTTAACTAAGTCAAGTTTTCACTTATGGCTTAATGTTTATCACTGCTGAAGTCCCTTGAGGGTGTGGCTAAGCAAGGTGTCATGGGCTGGTGTAGACTGTGCCTGATACCGGCTCCTTGTTTCCGGGCGGGAAACTGTGGGGCATTCTCACAGGGGTGCGGATACTTGCATGTGTAAGTTTAGCTAAAGCTGACAGTAAAGTCAGGACCAAGCCTTTGTGCTTACGGGACCTCTCTAGGGTCCGTCTCAACATCTTCAGTGTTATGCTTTAGTTAAGCTACGCTAGC